TCCTATTTTGACTAAGAATCCCTGCTGGATGGGATTCTAACAAACCCTTCAATATAAATAGAATCTAATTCATTTTTAAGAAACTTTTTGCTTAGTAAATGAAATTAGAAGACAAGACAAAAAATAGAATATCCCATCTATATCCTTTCAAATCTTTCATGTACAAAGAAGAAAAACTACATTATATACTCACGTAGATAGATACTTATATCTATATTGAATAGATCTTAAGTAATACTAATTCCAATTTAGAATTATCAAATTATAATAAGATATAAGTAATATTTATATATAATAAGATATCTTTTTATTATAAATATAAAATCTAAATAATAATAACAGGTACAAATAGTAAATCGAGGTACCCATTCTATGCTAATTCTTAACTTTCCCTCTGTTTTGGTCCCTTTAGTAGGCCTAGTATTTCCGGCAATCGCAATAGTTTCGTTATTTCTTCATGTTCAAAAAAACAAGATTGTTTAGAGCCGAGGGCACAAAATCTCATCTATTTTTTTTTCAAAACTGACGCTTGTATCATAACACAGATATCCAGTTAGCAAAATATGCTATAAGGGGCTTCCGCCGAAATCTCCCCAAAATGCTATATTCTAGTTATTTTCAAATAGACCCGGATCGGCGGCTGGCTGAATTGTAAAGTAAAGTGGGTCTATCTATATGTATGTGGTTATCTTTAGTGAGATCATAGAAGGGTATGTTATTAGTTTAGATCTAAACAATTTAATGAATTACTCCTAAAGGTTCACATCAAACTAGTGCTAGTTGATGCGAGTTACTCCGGAAACAAACGGACTAAAGTAAAATTCATTTGGTATTCTCTCAATTCCAAAAAAGTAACTGGATAAAGTATGAGTTGTCGATCAGAACATATATGGATAGAACCTATAACGGGGGCTCGAAAAACAAGTAATTTCTGCTGGGCTGTTATCCTTTTTTTAGGTTCATTGGGATTCTTGTTGGTTGGAACCTCGAGTTATCTTGGTAGAAATTTGATATCTTTATTTCCGTCTCAGCAAATAGTTTTTTTTCCACAAGGGATTGTGATGTCTTTCTATGGGATCGCGGGTCTTTTTATTAGCTCCTATTTGTGGTGCACAATTTCGTGGAATGTAGGTAGTGGTTATGATCGATTTGATAGAAAAGACGGAATAGTGTGTATCTTTCGTTGGGGATTCCCTGGAAAAAACCGTCGGGTCTTCCTCCGATTTCTTATAAAAGATATTCAGTCCGTCAGAATAGAAGTTAAAGAGGGTATTTATGCTCGTCGTGTCCTTTATATGGATATTAGAGGCCAGGGAGCCATTCCATTGACTCGTACTGATGAAAATTTTACTCCACGGGAAATGGAACAAAAAGCTGCTGAATTGGCCTATTTCTTGCGTGTACCAATTGAAGTTTTTTAAGAAATGAGCCCAGAAATGAATGCTTTCTCAGCAGGAGCGCAAAATGCAAAAATCTTCTTTTTCTCTAACATAACTTAATTGACGTTTCTTCAGAACATTCATTCGAGTCAAAGCAGACATATATGAACAAGTATAAAAAAACTCTTTTGGGGATCTTTTCTATAGTATCGAAATAAACACAACTCAATTCAATAAAAAAAGAAGAAAGAAATCAAATATCTCATAATCAACCATTTCGAAATAAGGAAATTGCTCCCTTTTTACTTGTTGGAATTGAGACTTTAGATTCAGATAGATCATATCTTGTAATTTTTTCTAAGCTTCTTTTTATACTTTTTGTGCTCCTTAATGACCAAAAATTGGATCTCTTAGAATGATAACTCGACAATTTCTGTCGTTTTTTGCCATTCATTTTTCACAATATTCTTCAGAAATTTACTAGAATTCTTATATCCCTGACTACTCATAGTCAATTAAAATTTTTCGGTAGAGATTTTTATATAAGGATAGAAAAGTAGTTCTTTCGTCCTAAAATCTGAAAAATATTCATATTCATTATTTAAAGTGGTTTTTCCGAGCATTCATCGAAAGGAGATATGTACTTCGAATTTGACCAATTGAGATATAGGGAAACAATATTTTTTTATTATTTATTCATTCGAATTTTTCGTCTATTTCTTTCTTTTTTTCTAGATTCAAAGCCTAACCACGAAATCACAAATAAAAAAGAGTGAATAGATTCATAGGTTCGATCACTTCTAATAGAATTGATTCGTGAGAGAAATATTAGATTACATAGAGTCGACGAATGAGATGGGTTCATTAACAATTCACAGATTAAAAAATGGCAAAAAAGAAAGCATTCACTCCTCTTTTATATCTTGCATCTATAGTATTTTTGCCCCGGTGGATTTCTCTCTCATTTCAAAAAAGTCTGGAATCCTGGGTTACTAATTGGTGTAATACTAGGCAATCCGAAACTTTTTTGAATGATATTGAAGAAAATAGTATTCTAGAAAAATTCATAGAATTAGAGCAACTCCTCTTCGTAGAGGAAATGATCAAGGAATACTCGGAGACACATCTACAAAACCTTCGTATAGGAATTCACAAAGAAACAATCCAATTAATCAAGATACACAACGAGGGTCGTATTCATACGATTTTGCACTTCTCGACAAATATAATCTGTTTCATTATTCTAAGTGGTTCTTCCATTTTGGGTAATAAAGAACTTGTTATTCTTAACTCTTGGGCTCAGGAATTCCTATATAACTTAAGTGACACAATAAAAGCTTTTTCTCTTCTTTTATTAACAGATTTATGTATCGGATTTCATTCGACCCACGGTTGGGAACTTATGATTGGCTTTGTATACAAGGATTTTGGATTTGTTCATAATGATCAAATTATATCTGGCCTTGTTTCCACTTTTCCAGTCATTCTAGATACAATTTTAAAATATTGGATTTTCCGTTATTTAAATCGCGTATCTCCGTCACTTGTAGTGATTTATCATTCAATGAATGACTGAAAAATTCTCTACCTAATCCAATTAGACTGTTTCTTACTTTGTAGTTGTACATAAGCAAAGCGTTGAAAATCGCTTTATATTTCTACCCATCCCGGGGATTCATCCTATATTCCTATATATTATATTAATACAGTCAAATTATTTCAGTAAATAACAGAATCGTGGATAGGAAACTCAATTAGTGACCTACCCCAATTTATTGTATAAATTTTCGGGATCAATGGTTGGACCATGCAAACTAGAAATACTTTTTCTTGGATAAAGGAACAGATTACTCGATCTATTTCCGTATCGCTCATGATATATATCATAACTCGTACATCCATTTCAAATGCATATCCCATTTTTGCACAGCAGGGTTATGAAAATCCACGAGAAGCGACTGGACGTATTGTATGTGCCAATTGCCATTTAGCTAATAAACCTGTGGATATTGAGGTTCCGCAAGCGGTACTTCCCGATACTGTATTTGAAGCAGTTGTTCGAATTCCTTATGATATGCAACTGAAACAAGTTCTTGCTAATGGTAAAAAAGGGGCTTTGAATGTGGGGGCTGTTCTTATTTTACCGGAGGGTTTTGAATTAGCCCCTCCCGATCGTATTTCCCCCGAGATAAAAGAAAAGATGGGCAATCTGTCTTTTCAAAGCTATCGCCCCAATCTAAAAAATATTCTTGTCATAGGCCCTGTTCCTGGTCAAAAATATAGTGAAATCACCTTTCCTATTCTTTCTCCCGACCCCGCTACTAAGAAGGACATTCACTTCTTAAAATATCCTATATACGTAGGCGGAAACAGGGGAAGGGGACAAATTTATCCTGACGGGAACAAAAGTAACAATACAGTTTATAATGCTACAGCATCCGGTATAGTAAGCAAAATCCTACGAAAAGAAAAGGGAGGGTACGAAATAACCATAGCGGATGCATCGGATGGACGTCAAGTGGTTGATATTATCCCTCCGGGGCCAGAACTTCTTGTTTCAGAAGGCGAATCTATCAAGTTGGATCAACCGTTGACAAGTAATCCTAATGTGGGCGGATTTGGTCAGGGAGATGCAGAAATTGTACTTCAAGATCCATTACGTGTACAAGGCCTTTTGTTCTTCTTCGCATCTGTTATTTTGGCACAAATATTTTTAGTTCTTAAAAAGAAACAGTTTGAGAAGGTTCAATTGTCCGAAATGAATTTCTAGACTCGCGGATTTATCGACATCAAATTTGTAAAAAGAACCCAATTCTTTTTAGTAAGTATGATTATCTATGATAATTAGAAAAAGCCTTTTTTTGTTTATACTCTTAGATGCCGGGATTTCCTTGTACCACATTCCTAGCCATAGTACGTAAATTGTGAAGAAGACTATTTGACTTGACCCTTTCTTTGTTTTTTTTTTTTATGAAAATTGGGGTGATGTTATCATGTTGCTATTGTCAGATTGAAATGTCATAAAATGCATTTGATTCTAATACATTCGGCTAGATCCTATCCAAAAGTAAACGCGAAATAGAACGGATAAATATAAATATAAATGAAGGGAACAAATATTTCTGGGAGGGGTTATTCGTCTTCCTAGTCTTCGACACAAGAAAAGGATTTTTCACATCCTTTTCTTGTGTCGAAATAATAATTATTTTTTTATACTGTTCGTCAAACATTCCTAGTGTTAGTTTAGATTTTTTACAGACGTATCAGAACGTTTTTTTAGAGTTATTACGTATTTTATTAATTAATTCTTCTATTATCTTATAAACGATCTTATAAGAATTAAGAATTACGTATACTATAAAAGCGGTGTACAAACAAAAGAGGAGGGGAAAGTTTGTTGAGTAAATAGAACTTCTTTAATGAACTTCTAAAAAAATCTTATAATTATTAAGAACTCAACGGGACCTTCTCCCTTACCCTTAAATCAGACAAACAAAGAAGGGAATCCGTTGAGTTCTTACGGTTTCATGTCTACAACTCAATTCATCCGATTACTAAAGGGACGAACCCAATCCGGAATATGAACCATAAAAGAAAACGCCTACTAAACCGATCACAAGA